ACAGGACCTATCACAAGAATATTTTTTTTAGTGGGGCGATAGCTCTGAAAAGACAGATTTCCCATCTTTTCTTTAATCTCGGGCGAAATACGATCGGGCGGGGCTAATTCAAAACCCTCAGGTAAAATAAGAACTGCCCCTACATTCAAAGCCCCTTTTTTACCATTAGCAAGAACTTGTTTCAGTTGCAGATCATAAGGAATTCGAACAACTGCTTCAAATACAGTATCAGGCAGTACCGCTTGTGGAACCTCGATATCCACGGGTTTGTTCGCCAAATGGCAATTGGCACATACAATACGGCCAGTCGCTTCTCGTGGATTTTCATAACTCTGCTGTGCAAAAATGGGATACGCTTTTGAAATGGGTGCCCGAGTTATTATATATATGATGAGCGATACGGAAATGAATCGAATAATCTCTTCCTTTATCCAAGAAAAAGTATTTCTAGTTTGCATGGTCCAATCATTGATCCCAAAAATTTCTACAATAAAATTTGCTAAGTCACCAGTATAGTTCCTTATCTACGATTCTGCTAGATACTGAAATAATTTGGGTGGAATATTGAAGGACTCCCCCGGGTTGGCTAGAAAGAATAAGTATATTTTGGGCTCTTTTACTTATGTACAAAGTAACAAACATTATAATTGGACCGTTCGATCATTTTTCAATCATTCATTGAATGATAAATCACTACAAGTGACGGAGATACGCGATTTAAATAACGAAAAATAAAATATTTAAAAATTGTATCTAAAATGACTGGAAAAGTAGAAACAAGACCGGATATAATGTCATCATTATGATCAAATCCAAAATCTTTGTAGATAGAGCCAATCATTAGTTCCCAACCATGGGGCGAATGGAATCCTATGCATAAATCAGTTAATAAAAGAATAGAAAAAGCTTTTATTGTGTCGCTTAAATTATATATAAATTCTTGAAGACAAGAGTTAATAAAAATAAGGTCTTCATTACCTAGAATAGAATAAACACTTAGAATAAGGAAAGAAATTATATTTGTTGAGAAATGTAAAATCGTATGTATACGACTCTCATTGTGCATCTTGATCAATTGTATCGTTTCTTTGTAGACTCCAGCATGGAGTTTTTGTAAATGTAAAGGCCCTTCCGGGTATTCCTTTATCATTTCGTCGAAGAGGGATAGTTCCTCTAATTCTATGAATTTTTTTAGAATACCCTTTTCTTCAATATCATTCAAAAAAATTTCGGAGGGCCTAGTATTCCACCAATTATTAATCCAAGATTCCAGAGTTTTGTTAAATGTAAATGAGAGAGCGATCCACCAAGGTAAAAAGACTATAGATGCAAGATATAGAAGGGAAATAAATGCTTTCTTTTTTGCCATTTGCCCGTCTGTGAATTTTGAAATTAACTCGGCTCATTCGTCGACTCTATACGATACTAATATTTCGATCAAGTATCAGTTCTATTACATTACAAGTCTCGAGTCTATATCCCTATTTTTTATTTGTGATTCAGTACAGTGTTTGGTCCTTGAATTTCGAAAGAATAGAGGAAAACAATATATAATATAAAAATACAGAAATAGAATAATAAAGAGTCCATGAATGACTAAATAAACTCTAATTATATATATATTATTCTTTCAATATATATCAATTGCTTAAATTCGAAGCAATTGTCTCCTTTGGAGGACTGCACGAAAGAGCTATTTTTTATTCAAATTAATCAATTTGCATTTCGAGACGCAAGAATTCCCCGGTTATCAAGATATCAAAAAATTTCTAAACAAAACTTGCGGGTCACCCGCAGTACAGGAATAATTAATAGGAATTCTTTATTCCGAAATGTTTTGATATATATGAATCTATTATTTCAATTTCTTACTTCTTTCGTTAATGAATTGATTTCAGTCGATTTAACTATGCATAAAAAAAAAAAAAGAATTTATGGACAAAAACTATTTTGTTTTATGGTTGTTTCATGTACGTTTACTTTTTTTGTTCTAATCAGAGTTCGGCAGAAACTTCAGTTAAGTTATCCTATAGAAAAAAGAGAAAGAGAATTCTTGAGTTATCTTTTTTCTTTACCTTTTGTTAAGAATAGGAAAGCTTTTACTTTTTTTTTTCAAAAAACTTCAATTGGTACACGCAAAAAATAGGCCAATTCAGCGGCTTTCTGTTCAATTTCTCGTAGAGTCAAATTCTCATCGATACGAGTCAAGGGAATGGACCCCTGGCCTCTGATTTCGATATAAAGTATAGGATGAGAAAACATACCCTCTTTAACTTCCATTCTGATGGATTGAATGTCTTTCATAAGGAATCGCAGAAGGATCCGACGATTTTTTCCAGGAAATCCCCAACGAAAAATACACACTATTCCTTCTTTTATATCGAATCGATCGTAACCGCTACCCACATTCCACGCAATTGTGCACCACAAATAGGAACTAATAAAAAGACCCGCAATTCCATAGAAAGACATCACGATTCCTTGTGGAAAAAAAATGATTTGCTGCGAGTGAAATAACGGTAGAAAATACCTACCAAGATAACTATAAGTTCCAACCAATAAAAACCCTAATGAACCTAAAAAAAGGATAAAGGCCCAGCAGAAATTACTCGGTTTTCGAGACCCCGCTATAAATTCTATCCATATCCGGTCTGATCGCCAACTCATACTATACTACATCTAGTTGCATTGTATTGTAATTGGGAGGAACCCCAATAAAATTGACTTTAATTTTTTTGTTTCCGAAGTAACCCTCATCAACTAGCACTATTATGATGTGAAGCTTTAGGAGTAATTCATCAATTGCTTAGAGTTAAACTAAAAAATAACATCCCTTTTCTATGTATTATATATATATATATGATTTTTTATAGATATCCCCAGACATGTAGATATAGTTACTTTACGCTTCAGAAATCTTACCGATACCACTTTATTTTCAAAAATCTATAAGTCATTTACTCATATATGATGTTTATGCATACGAACTTCTGCTCGGGGGAAACTGCCATTTTACTAAATAGATATTTGTGTTATGCTCCAAGTAAGCCTAAGTCTTTAAAAAAAATAGAAAAAAAAGATTTAACCCCATAATATCTAAAAAATTTTGTTTTTTTGAACATAAAGAAATAAAGAAACCATACCAATTGCCGGAAATACTAAGCCCACTAAAGGCACAAAAATAGCGGGTAAGTTGCTGATTGTTGTCATAGAATGGTTACCTCGATTTAATATTTATACCTCTTTTTTATTATTGTTATATTACCATTTTAATCTGTTAGTGTTATAACTTATACGTCATATATAATTATATTTAAGTCAGTATTGAATATATACAAGGAGATATACAATATAAGAGTATATTATGTATATAATATATATACTACGATATAATAAGGAATAAATATAATAGGGAGTCAAAATACTAATCAAAATACTAATATATAATCTATTATAGTAAGTATATAATAAGTATATAATAAATGGAAATCAAAAGTGTAAATAAATGGGCTTATTCATCTTTCTATATGAAATAGATGTATGATAATCAACTTCTTTATTATTTTATTTATTTTTATTTTTTTTATTATTCTTATTATTTTTCTATATCTATTTATTCTAAATTTTTTCTAGTATATTGGAATGTTTTCATTTTAATTTAATAACGATAAAAAAAAATCCCATAATTCTTTTCTACAATTCAATCTTATGTTACTAAATAAAAATACATTCGTCAGACTTTTCCTTTCATTCCTATAAATTAAATAACTGCTTGGTCGCCTCCAAACAAATAATAAAATGTAGAATTAATGTAATCATTTAATTAATTTTTAAATATTAAATTAAGGCTTATACGTTTCTACTTGAATTGCATTTTCTTTCAAAGGAAGGAAAGCATGGAGCTGAAATAATTCACTCAGAACTGCTTTTAAAGGATTACGTGGTACGATTGGATCAAATAAGCCCTTATCGAATAAATATTCAGCTACTTGTGAACCCTCAGGTACTGTTTTATTCAATGTTTGTTCAATTACTCTTTTACCAGCAAATGCAATGTAGGCATCGGGTTCGGCAATAATGATATCCCCCAACATACCAAAACTAGCCGTCACCCCACCCGTAGTAGGAGATGTAAGGATTGCTACATAGAATAACTTTTTATTTGATTGATAATCATATAAAGCAGAAGATATTTTAGCCATTTGCATCAAGCTCAAACTTCCTTCTTGCATGCGTGCGCCGCCGGAAGCACACACTAGAATAAGAGGTAAAAATTGATTGGTAGCATACTCGATCAACCGTGTTATTTTCTCACCCACTACAGATCCCATACTACCCCCCATAAACTGAAAATCCATAACCCCAATTGCTACGGGAATACCATTTAGTTTACCTGTACCTGTTTGAACAGCCTCAGTTAATCCTGTCTTTCTTTGATAAGAATCAATACGATCTTTATAAGGTTCTTCCTCCGAATGAAATTCAATAGGATCCAGAGAGGCCATGTCTTCATCCATAGGGTCCCAAGTACCCGGATCAAGCAAAAGTTCGATTCTATCCGAACTACTCATTTTTAAATGACATCCACAATGTTCACAAATATTCATTTTTGATTTAAAAAATTTCTTATAATTTAATCCATAACAATTTTCGCATTGAACCCACAAATGCCTGTATTTTTGAGTTACATCTAAATCATTAGAACTTTCTCTTATAGTTAAATCACTATCATCCGTACTAGTTCTTGTACTGGAACTCTCGCTTTCATTACTATTTTCGCCACAAATATAACTATAAATGGAACTGTCATTGTAATTTTCACTACTAGTTAAAATGGAGCTATCAATACAGATTTGATAACAAAGATAACTGTCAATGCAACTATTAACATGATTTTTCCAACTATATTTAGTATCATACACGTAACGATCATAGCGAGGATCGTCATTCTTCGCTACATTATTCAGATAACTAGAATTATGATAACCAGAAAAAGAATT